GACAATTGAACCTTCTCGAACTGTTTCTTTTTAAGAACCAAAAAGATTTGTGCCAAAATAACAGATGCAAAGAAGAACAAAAGACCTTGTACACGCAGTGGGTCTTGAAGTACTATTTCTGCATCTCCCTGACCAAAGCCACCCACATTAGGATTACTCGTTAATGGTTGATCAAGTTTGATAGATTCACCCTCTGAAACAAGAAGCTCTGGTCCTGGAGGAATAATATCAACCACTTCACGTCCATCCGAGGCATCCGCTATGTTTATTTCGTATCCGCCCTTTTCTTTTCGTACAATTTTCTTTACTATACCTGCTGCTGTGGCATTATAAACTGTATTATTACTCTTGCTTCCGTCAGGATAAATCTGACCCCTTCCTCTGTTAGCCCCTACATATATCGGATATTTTAAGAAGTGAACATCTTTTTTAGTGGCAGGGTCCGGGGAAAGAATAGGAAAGGTAATTTCACTATATTTTTTCCCAGGAACGGGACCTATCACAAGAATATTTTTTTTATTGGGGCGATAGCTCTGAAAAGAAAGATTGCCTATCTTTTCTTTCATCTCTGGAGAAATACGATCGGGTGGGGCTAATTCAAATCCTTCAGGTAAAATAAGAACAGCCCCCACATTCAAACCCCCTTTTTTGCCGTTAGCAAGAACTTGTTTTAATTGCATATCATAAGGAATTCGAACAACTGCTTCAAATACAGTATCTGGAAGCACCGCTTGTGGAACCTCAATATCCACAGGCTTATTAGCTAAATGGCAATTGGCACATACAATACGTCCAGTCGCTTCTCGTGGATTTTCATAACCTTGCTGTGCGAAAACGGGATATGCATTCGAAATGGATGACCGAGTTATTATATATATCACGAGCGATATGGAAATGGATCGAGTAATCTGTTCTTTTATCCAAGAAAAGGTATTTATAGTTTGCATGGTCCAATCAGTGATTCCGAAAATTTCTACAATAAATTGGGCAGGTTGCTAGTATAGTTCCCTATCCACGATTCTGCTATTTACTTTAACTAAAACTGAATTTAATGAAATAATATTACTAGAATATGGGAGGCTTAGATGGGTAGAAATAGAAAGAGGAAGTACAATTTGGAATGCTTTGGTTATGTACAAAATAACAAACATTCTAATTAGAAATTCGAATTGGATTTAGATTCGTATACTTTTTTTTCTTCTTTTCAGTCATTCATTGAATGATAAATCACTACAAGCGATGGGGATACACGATTTAAATAACGGAAAATCCAATATTTCCAAATTGTATCTAGAATGACTGGAAAAGTGGAAACAAGACCAGATATTATTTGATCGTTATGGGCAAATCCAAAATCTTTATAGATCGAGCCAATCATTAGTTCCCAACCATGGGGCGAATGAAATCCGATACATAAATCAGTTAATAAAAGAATAAAAAAAGCTTTTATTGTGTCGCTTAAGTTATATAGGAATTCCTGAACCCAAGAGTTAAGAAGAATAAGTTCTTTATTTCCCAGAATAGAATAACCGCTTAGAATAATGAAACAGATTAAATTTGTCGAGAAGTGCAAAATCATATGGATACAATCCTCATTGTGTATCTTGATCAATTGAATCGTTTCATTATGGATTCCTATACGAAGCTTTTGTAGATGTGTTTCCGGGTATTCCTTTATCATTTCGTCCAACAAGCGGAGTTCCTCTAATTCGATGAATTTTTCTAGAAGATTTTTTTCTTGAATATCATTCAAAAAAGTTTCAGATTGCTTAGTATTCCACCAATTAGTAACCCAAGATTCCAGACTTTTTTGAAATGATAGAGAGATCCACCAGGGTAAAAATACTATAGATACAAGATATAGAAAAGAAATAAATACTTTCTTTTTTTCCATTTTTTTTTTTCATCTATAAATTGGTAATGAACCCATCGCGTTCGTCGACTTTATGCGATCTGATATTTCTATCAAACATGAGTTCTATTCCAATGTATCGAATCCATGAATCTATTCTTTGTTTTTTTGTGATTTGATAATTAGTCCTTGAATCTTGAAAGAATACAGAAATAGAAAAAGAGTCCACTTTGAATGAAAAAATAAAAAAAAAAAGAGTGTTTCCTTTCCAGATATTGGAATTGATCCAAGTCGAAGCAAAGCAATTCCTTCCTTTCGATGAATACACGGCAGAGCCACTTCATTTTTCAAAATACTTCAATTGGTACACGCAAGAAATAGGCCAATTCAGCAGCTTTTTGTTCAATTTCTCGTGGAGTCAAATTTTCATCAGTACGAGTCAAAGGAATGGCTCCCTGCCCTCTGGTTTCCAGATAAAGGACACGACGAGTATAAATACCCTCTTTAAGTTCTATTCTAATAGACTGAATATCTTTTATAAGAAATCGGAATAAGATGCGACGATTTTTTCCAGGGAATCCCCAACGAAAAATACAGACTATTCCTTCTTTTCTATCGAATCGATCATAACCACTACCTACATTCCACGAAATTGCACACCACAAATATGAGCTAATAAAGAGGCCCGCGATCCCATAGAAAGACATCACGATTCCTTGTGGAAAAAAAAGAATTTGCTGGGTAGGAAATAAAGATATCAAATTTTTACCAAGATAGCTGGAAATTCCAACCAATAAGAATCCTAATGAACCTAAAAAAAGGATAAAGGCCCAGCAGAAATTACTTAGTTTTCGAGATCCCGTTATAAGTTCTATCCATATACGTTCTGATCGCCAATTCATACTAGATCTGGTTGCATTTAATTTGAATTAAAATTAAAAGAATACCCCAAATTAATTGTACTTTCCTTACTCTGTCTTGTTTCCGATGTAACTCTCATCAACTAATACTATTCTGATCTCGGATGTGTTTCACTTTATACTTTTATTTAACTATCTAAATATTTAGTTCTATTTTCATTTTATGTCGTCATCTTTCCACATACATAAGGGCTCTTTCATCTATGTTCGGAAGAAATCGCGTGGTATACCATTCCGCTAAATAGATATCTGTGTTATGATTCAAGTCTAAGTCTTGAAAAATGAGATTTGGACCAGAAGATCTAAACAATCTTATTTTTTTGAACATGAAGAAATAAAGAAGCCATTGCAATTGCCGGAAATACTAGGCCTACTAAAGGCACCAAAACAGAGGGAAAGTTCATAGTTGTCATAGAATGGGTACCTCGATTTACTATATTGTAATAGTACCTGATTTGTTATATTTTTTTGTTGTTATTATGTTATTATATTAATTAATTAATTAGAATTCTAATTCTCTAGAATGAATTTCTCTAGAAGGAGTATAGTATATACTAAGTACAAGGGATGTAGAACTAAAAAAGAAATTCGCTTTCTACATATAATATATGATAATCGACTTTCTTTTTTTATTCTTCATCTTTTTTTTCTTTCTTTTGCTTCTACGAATTACTAATTCAAAAAAATAGGGGGTTTCTTATAAATTTAATTTCCAAAGGATTCGTTAGAGTCTGATCCAAGAGGTATTTTTAATAAGGATTTCCATAAAATATCGAAAGATGCAAAAAACAATTTTTTAATTGTATTCTATACATATGTAAGTGTAAGAGGGGAACATGCGTTTTTTTTATTTGACTAATTTTACAGAAGGAAAAGGAAGAAGTCGTTCTTTTATCTTGTTGATCCAGTTTTCCTAATTAGTAATCGGAAATAGAAGAAATATTCATAATTATTCACATTTTTTAATTCTTTTTATTATTCCAAAGTTAGGGTGTTGCCAACCAAAAACCCCCATTCTTCTGGTTTTGACTTTGATTCCAATAAACAAAAAAACAAAATACTTTTTGACACAAATAAAAAAAATGGACCTTAATCCTCGACTTTATTTTGATTCAAAGGAAAAAAAGCATGCAGTTGAAATAACTCACTTAGAACCCCTTTTAAAAGATTACGTGGTACGATTGGATCGAATAAACCCTTATGGAATAAAAATTCGGCTGTTTGTAAACCTTCAGGTACTGTCTTATTCAACGTTTCTTCAATCACTCTTTTACCCGCAAATGCAATGTAGGCGTTAGGTTCGGCAATAATTATATCCCCCAACATACCAAAACTGGCTGTCACCCCACCAGTAGTCGGAGATGTAAGGATTGATACATAGAATAACTTTTTATTTGATTGATAATCATATAAAACAGACGAGATTTTAGCCATTTGCATTAAGCTCAAGCTTCCTTCTTGCATCCGTGCCCCTCCGGAAGCACATACTATAATAAGGGGTATTAATTTATTGGCGGCATACTCAATCAACCGGGTTAGTTTTTCCCCTACTACGGATCCCATACTACCTCCCAGAAACTGAAAATCCATAACCCCAATTGCTACAGTAATACCGTTTAATTGACCTATACCTGTTTGAACAGCTTCAGTTAAACCTGTCTTTATTTGATAAGAATCAATACGATCTTTATAAGCTTCCTCCTCCGAATGAAATTCAATAGGATCCATAGAGACCATATCTTCATCCATAGGATTCCAAGTACCCGGATCAATCAGAAGTTCGATTCTATCTGAACTACTCATTTTCAAATGATATCCACATTGTTCACAAATACCCATTTTTGACTTAAGCAATTTCTTATAATTTAATGCATAACAATCTTCGCATTGAACCCACAAATGCCTATATTTTTGAGTTACATCAAGATTATTAGAACTTTCTCTTCTAGGTAAATTACTAACATTCGTGCTAGTTCTTTTACTGAAACTTTCACTCCTATTTCCACTTTCATTAAAAATGTAACTCAAAATGTAACTGTCACTATAATTGTCACTACCACTTAGGATGGAACTTCCAATACAGATTTGAGAATGAAGATAACTGTCAATGCAATTAGTAATGTGATTATTCCAGTTATCTTTAGTATAATACATGGAACCGTCGTTATAAGTATGGCCACTCTTAGATCTAGAATTCAGATAACTTGAATTCCAATAATTCGAAAAAG